AATGTTAATCTGACAGATTTCTTTCTAAAAATTCATGGAGGAGATTATCATATTTCTACAATTCAATTAGATGCGAAATCTAGAAATAGACTTTTTATGGTTGTAGAAGATGTTTTTTGTTGGAACCCCCTCTTTTTTTATTAAAAAAAAAAGGTTCGTTATCCAATAAAAAAAAGTAACAATAAGAAATAATAGCAGTAATAGATAGTATTTAATGGCAGAAAAATAACAAATAATTCCATTTTGAAGAAGAATTTTATCAATATTCGTGGCACGCGCATTGTTGTTCTTGTATTACACCCAAAAGGCTCCTTCTTGGCTTAATTACTTAATTACAAGGATAGAGCTTTATTTGATATTAAAATTAAAATAAGGAAATAAGGAAAGAGAAAAAATTTAGAACCCTAGTTTCGAGCGATTTTATACCTTTTTTCTTCTCTCGTTGGAGATATTATGAGAATGGAACCTACTACAAAATCCAATGAATTAAAATCCAAGTAAAAAAGGAAAGGGCATTAGAAGGTCACTTTTCTTTTGATCTAAAAAAATGGATTAGATACAATCAAAATTAATAAATAAAAAAAAAAAAAAAGATCAAATCAAAATAGATATTTTTGCGATTTGATTCTATATTAATTCAAAGAAAAAGAGAGTTTTCCTTTTTTTTTTAATTGACTGAAATTACACAACAAAGTTATTATTCTTATAATATATAATAAAAAAATTTTGTTTATTATATTAGTTTACTCAACTCAAGAGTTGTTCAATGAATCTGTTGATTTGGAATCCCAGGATGGGTAGATGTCACAGATGATGAATGGATTTCTTACTTATGTCACTATATTTTTGTTCGTCTATAATGATTGATTGATGAATCAAAAACTTTCAATTGGATTTTTCAAGTGGTATTTTTGTTTATCTTTCTAATGGAAACTTAGGTTCTAATGGAAACTTAGGGAAGTGCTTTTTAAATATATGTCTAAAAAGAACCTATTTCATTTAGCCTCTTCATGCCCACTATAACTAGTTATTTCGGTTTTCTACTAGCAGCTTTAACTATAACCTCATCTCTATTTATCGGTCTGAGCAAGATACGACTTATTTGATTTGAGATTCTGAAATTACTTGAATGAACAATTCATAAAAATCAATCTTTCTGGGATATTGAATATATTTTATAGTTCCTTACCGTGTCAATTTCCAATTCTTGGTCATTGAGATTCCTGGGCAATACAGATTAATATTTAAGGATATATATTACCTCCCTCTTTCTCCTTTCAAACAAATAAAAATGATTGAAGTTTTTCTATTTGGAATCGTGTTAGGTCTAATTCCTATTACTTTGGCTGGATTATTTGTAACTGCATATTTACAATACCGACGTGGTGATCAGTTGGACCTTTGATTAATTAACATTTTTTTATTGACCTCCTATTTTCTTTGGATTCATCCTAATCCACAGGAGGTAAAATTAAGACTTTAGACTGCTGTTCCATTATTTCAGTGTCATTCTCGATCTAACAAGAATGAAATCACGCTCTATAGGATTTGAACCTACGACATCGGGTTTTGGAGACCCGCGTTCTACCGAACTGAACTAAGAGCGCTTTTCAGAAAAAAAAATTTATGTGACCCCAATTCATCTTGCATGCATATACTATCATAATCTATATATATGGAACTCTCATCATATATATTGATAGAATATCTATCTATTTCTATTGAGTATGTATGTCTACTTTTAATCGGTCTCAATTGATCCCTTGTTACTGCTCATAAGATAAGTAATAGTTAGGGATAGGGATGACAGGATTTGAACCCGTGACATTTTGTACCCAAAACAAACGCGCTACCAAGCTGCGCTACATCCCTTTCAATTGGTTTACAGTGTCATTGTAAAGAATCTTTGTCTTGTTTTCCATATCTTGATTTTCTCGGTTGATATATATAAATTATCCTGCCATTTTTTTCTTTTTAGTTTCATATCGTATAACACATATTATAATAATAAAAAAAGACTTATATACATCTGAAATCCGCCTAACAAATAACAAAAAGATGAATATTTTTAGGGAGTGCTCGGGCGGAGAAGAAATGGACCTCTTTTTTTGTTAAAAAAAGAATATCTAAGGAATCGTTATACATTTCAATTTAAATTAAGTTATACATTTCAATTTAAATTAATAATTTTGCGTACAAATACAAGTCGTTATTAATTAAATAACCATCTGATCATATATGTAATTATGTATTACAAATTACAATAAAGAATAAGAATTAAGAATAAAGAAGGAGGATTTTAAATGCGAGATCTAAAAACATATCTCTCCGTGGCACCAGTGGTAAGTACTCTATGGTTCGGTGCTTTAGCAGGTCTATTGATAGAGATCAATCGTTTATTCCCGGATGCATTGATATTCCCTTTTTTTTCATTCTAGTTATTGACACGGGAAGGGGTGAAGAAGATTAGAGATACAATAAAATATCTGTGATTAATCCCCCCTTCTCCTTCTTTATTCTTTTTTTTTTTCGAAGTTAGAAAAGAGAAAGAATAAAGTTGGATTGGGCCTCAATGAAACTAGGAATTCGGTCCAGGCTTCAATTGAATTTAATTAATAAGAAATTCAATTAATAATCAATTCCATTTCTATTAATCTATTAAATAATAGGGTGAGACCAGAAATAGAAATGGAATGGCTAAGGCGGGGCAAGAATATCATACAGGATATTTAAATGAAAACAAAAATACTGTACTGTGATTCTAAATATAGTTAGAAATCATTGTATTACTTAATTATTACTATACTTAAAATTACTATACTTATACTATATTGACTATATTTATTATTGATTGGAACGAGATCCTTCATAATTGGATTTCGAGTTAGCAACTTCTATTATTTTCTTTTTCGTTCCTTTTCGCTTCGAATCGTAAAATAGAAGAGTTAAGTGAATCAAAAACACAAACAAAGGGGGTTCATGGCCAAAGGTAAAGATATCCGAATAGGGGTTATTTTGGAATGTACCAGTTGTGTTCGAAACGGTGTTAATAAAAAATCAACGGGTATTTCCAGATATATTACTCAAAAGAATCGACACAATACGCCTAGTCGATTGGAATTGAGAAAATTCTGTCCCTGTTGTTGCAAACATACGATTCACGGGGAGATAAAGAAATAGAGAAAATTGATCACTTGTGTGTCACCCCTCGAAGGAACATGAAAAATTATATATATATATTTTTTATTGGTTCTAAATTATAGAAGAGATTGGATATATAACATATATTTATATATATTTATATTTAAATAGATTTCAAAATCTATTTAAAAACATTACTTATATTATTAAATTCTAAATTTCAATATTTAAATATAAATATTAAAAAATATTAATATTCAAATTCTTAAATTCTAATTATCAATTTCAAAAGAAAAATATAAGAATAAAAAGATAGAAACAAAGCAAATCCTATTTTTTTTTTTACAAAATAGGATTTTCGGGATAAGGAATAAACAAACTATGGATAAATCTAAGCGACTCTTTCTTAAATCCAAGCGATCTTTTCGTAGACGTTTGCCCCCGATCCAATCGGGGGATCGAATTGATTATAAAAACATGAGTTTAATTAGTCGATTTATTAGTGAACAGGGAAAAATATTATCTAGACGTGTGAATAGATTGACCTTAAAACAACAACGATTAATTACGATTGCTATAAAACAAGCTCGTATTTTATCTTCGTTACCTTTTCTTAATAATGAAAAACAATTTGAAAAAAGTGAGTCGGCCGCTAGAACTACTGGTCTTAAAACAAAAAAAAAATAGGATTACTCTTCAATGGAATTCAAATTCCAATCGAAACTCAAATCAAATGTGGATTGATGTTTTGTTCAAAAACTACGACAAGCCAATTTTGATTATCGTGTTGTATGTAAGAAAAAAGAGAATCGGTGAAGAAGAATAAATAGAAATCTTTTTTTATTGAACGTGGTTGCTCATTTTGACGACTTTATCATATGATTCTATTTTATCATACAAATCTCTACTCTACCTTCCCGGAGTTCAGTCTCCGGGGAATTTTTATTTTATGATCTCATTGGAAATCATATAAAGACAATTCTTATTTAATATAGCTATTTGTGAAAGTATTTTACGATTAAGAAGCAACTGCCTCTTGTACAGATTATACATGAATCTACTATAACTATAGTATACCCTTTTTTGATTCTCGCGAATTACTGCATTTATTCGACTGATCCACAAACGACGAAAATCCCTTTTTTTCCTATCTCTATCCCGATGAGCCGAAACCAAAGCTTTTATTTTCTGTTGAGTAATAGTTCGAGTAAGTCTTGAATGAGCCCCTCGAAAACTTGATGTAAATAAACGAATTTTTGTCCTACGTTTCCGAGCTATATATCCTCGTTTAATTCTGGTCATTGAATAAATCAAACTTTGATGAATAACTATTTGATTTCTTTTCTTTCAGTTATTCTTTTCCCTTTACTAGTGTATTAATAATAAAAACGGATTTTTCCAATGTATAAAATAAAAGATTCCAATGGCTTTTGCTACTATAACCTTCCCAACCACGATTTTTTCTTTTTATTTCTAAGCATTTAACCTCGAAATAAGAAATTATATTGATACTAGGTATCAAAAAAACATATTTAAACATATTTAATTAAATAGAAATGGATAAAGAAATAGTGGATTCCATCGTTTCTATGGTTACTTCTTAAACGGCGAGGTCCTCTCTATACACCGGAGCCCCTTCTCTCATTTAATCAATGCTATTGTTAACTTGTACAGTTCACACTCTTTGGCTCTACCAATTAAATAGCTAGTAAAAAGTCTTTCACAACGAAATCTAACTATACAGTAACGGTATTTAAGTATGAAGATTAGCTGGGGAGCTGACCCTCTTAGTCCGTTCTTGCAAGAATAAGGGCATAATCTTTCGGCTTTTGAATTTTGAAATAGAATTTCCCCTGCTTAATGGATAAGCATTTGCTACCAATGGGGAAGTCTTTCTCATCTGAAATTTCAAATTGAGGTGATTGGATTTGCACCAAGGGAAACCATAAATTTGATACACAATAAAAGGATATAATATATATTATTAATTATTAATAGATTTTTTTTTTTGAAGTTTTAGGATAGTGAATGGAGTTTTTCCATTCTATCCTAACCGATCACTGATACTGGAATAATTTGTTTCCTCTGTTTTGTCTTAGTCCATGATCGCAACGAGTCGCACATACACCCTAGTACATGTTCCTCGGCGCTGAGGGCATCCCCGAAGGGCGGGGGATTTCGTGACATTTCGGATTGGCTGTCTTGTGTTTCTAATAAGTTGTTTAATAGTCGGCATGTTGAATCATATATATAATGAGCTGGTTTAGATCAATCCTAACCCGATGATTATGAATTATTTCTATTCTATATCACTTACTTCTATTCTAATTCTAGATTATATCTAGATTAATTAATATTAATAGAGATATTATATTAAATCCGGTAAGCGGTAAGAAGAAAAAATCTCAAATTGTGTATTTGCGCGGAATCCCTGCTAATTTTTTATTCAACCGCTACAAGATCAACAATTCCATGAGCTTGGGCTTCTGCTGCTGACATAAAAACATCCCTTTCCATGTCTTCGGATACAACCCATAAAGGTTTGCCCGTTCTTTGTACATAAACCCTTGTGACAGTTTCGCGCAGTTTCAGTAGTTCTTCCGCTTCCAGGATAAATTCTCCCGTTTGTGCCTCATAAAAAGAACTTGCGGGTTGATGGATCATTACCCTGACGATATAACATAATAAAAGGTTCCTCTATCTCGTACAATAAGGCGAGAGATAAAGAAAATAAAAAACAAAGATTGAACAACCGTACAGGCATCTTTTGCGTATTGCATACGGCTCTACTATGGAATTGGTTTTTACCTTCCATCGAAGAACGATAAAAATGGAGAAGGTCTATCAGACCTAGATAGGTAAATGATCCAATAACCACCCTTCCTTTTTTTGTTTTGGAGTAGTTCAAAAATACTATGATGGTTCCGTTGCTTTATTATTTGGTCTGTTATTCAGCAATCCCAAAGTTTCTTTTTTTTTTTTTAATCAAATGGTATAAATGTTATATAGTTATATAAGTAAAAAAAGATTTTTTTCATATTCTTTCATAACATAAAGATTGTTAAAAGCTTTACGGTGTAAAAACAAAAAAGTTTGTGACGCTGAAATAGGCTCCTGATAGATCAGATAAAATCGGAAATACCCATTTTCTCATACCGCTCTTTCGATACATAATCGAACGGTTTTGCAATATTTTTGTATATCGAATTCGAAGTGCCATGCTATTATTGCTTAATATTCATATGGCGAAGGCATAGTCTTCTTTTTTTCGCAAATAAAAGACTCATTGGCGCCAAGCGTGAGGGAATGCTAGACGTTTAGTAATTTCTCCTCCTGCGAGAATAAAAGATCCCATTGAAGCGGCTAATCCCATGCATACTGTCTGTACATCTGGTTGCACAAATTGCATAGTATCATAAATAGCTATTCCGGGTATTATCCATCCGCCCGGAGAATTTATAAATAAATACAAATCTTTGGTATCATCCTCTATACTGAGATATACCATAAGGCCAATAAGTTGATTCGATATCGAACTATCAATCCCTTGGCCTAAAAAAAGTAGTCTTTCTCGATAAAGTCGGTTGATTAGGATAAGATTTTATCCCTTAGGAGCCGTACATGCACCTTTTGATGCATACGGTTCACCAAAAATCGCGAAAAAGAATCAATGTGTAGATTTCAACCCTCTTTCTTTTTTCATAGCAGACTTTTTCGAACTTCTAACGAATAACGAAAGCGAAAGGTATTTTTCTTACATTTTTCAAGAAAGACAACTTTTGACCCGTTTATCTATATTAATATTAGTAAATAATTATAAAAAAATACTAAACACTTATTGATATTGAATTAGCTTCTCATTGATGTATTGTTTTCATCGAGATCGAATCCAAATCGCGATGTAATTTTCTTGTTTTTGATTGGGCTTCTTCAATTCTTTTAGGTTTCTGTTCTACTCCGAGTAAAGAGCTACCCGATTTGGATTTGCACATATAGCACAAATACTCCAATACCATGTCTTTTTGCTACGACTTCTTTTCTGCAATTTATTTCATGTTTTCCAGCAAATACAAATATATGATAGAAGTAGTAATCGTAGATATATTACCAATTGTTTTTTTTAACAGAGCCTGGATACTTCATTTTATTGGTCCAACCAAGCCAACCATAAATTCTTCTAAATTTCTAATATTAATCTGGATATCCCCCCAAAAAAGATCTAATTACATACTTCACGCTCCAAATTTTTGCTGATTCAATCAATCTTTTTTGAGGTGAAAGAGAGGATATCTCGATCGGGGGAGAGAACGGGGAAATCCCATATGACCCAATATATCTGACAAGTCGCACTATACGTCAACCCAAGATGCATCTTCCTCTCCAGGACTTCGAAAGGGTACTTTTGGAACACCAATAGGCATTAAATGAAAAAAAAAATGGAATTAAGTAGTATATCTCGCTTTGATGCGGAAACGTAACAGTGGGTTTATTGTCTTAATAATGATTGGTCTTTATCATATTTTATTTGTAGTTTATCATATTTTATTTGTAGATTGAATAAATTCGTAAAAAAATCCTAAATACAAAAGGGAGACCGAGTGACTAAAGGAAAATTCTTACGAATAGGTTCTTTGAGTGATGAACAAATATGTCTGCATTCACTGATATAAAGATATAAACACTCATATAAAATACGGTCAACCCCCCCTCCACCATTGCGTATTCTTACTTATCGGGTATAGAATAGATCTGCTTCTTTTGTTCTTACGAATAGAATTCTTCCGTTATTACTAAAAAACTAGAACAAATAGTAATCTTTTACCCGAGATAATCCACTAAAAAGAGAGGGTCCATAGTATAGTTTTTTACAGTGCAATAAAGTTACATAGTGTCCATTTTTTGTTGATATAAGAGGTATTTTCATGGGTTTGCCTTGGTATCGTGTTCATACCGTCGTATTAAATGATCCCGGCCGTTTACTTTCTGTCCATATAATGCATACAGCTCTGGTTGCTGGTTGGGCCGGTTCGATGGCTCTATATGAATTAGCCGTTTTTGATCCCTCTGACCCTGTTCTTGACCCAATGTGGAGACAAGGTATGTTTGTTATACCCTTCATGACTCGTTTAGGAATAACCAATTCATGGGGTGGTTGGAGTATCACAGGAGGGACTATAACGAATCCAGGTATTTGGAGTTACGAAGGTGTGGCCGGGGCACATATTGTGTTTTCCGGCTTGTGCTTTTTGGCGGCTATCTGGCATTGGGTATATTGGGATCTAGAAATCTTTTGTGATGAACGTACAGGAAAACCTTCTTTGGATTTGCCTAAAATTTTTGGAATTCATTTATTTCTTTCAGGGGTGGCTTGTTTTGGTTTTGGCGCATTTCATGTAACCGGATTGTATGGTCCTGGAATATGGGTGTCCGATCCTTATGGACTAACCGGAAGGGTACAATCCGTAAATCCCGCATGGGGTGTGGAAGGTTTTGATCCTTTTGTTCCAGGGGGAATAGCCTCTCATCATATTGCAGCAGGGACATTGGGCATATTAGCGGGTCTTTTCCATCTTAGTGTCCGTCCACCCCAACGTCTGTACAAAGGATTGCGTATGGGAAATATTGAAACCGTCCTTTCCAGTAGTATCGCTGCTGTCTTTTTTGCAGCTTTTGTTGTTGCTGGAACTATGTGGTATGGTTCAGCAACTACGCCGATTGAATTATTTGGCCCCACTCGTTATCAATGGGATCAGGGATACTTCCAGCAAGAAATATATCGAAGAGTTGGTGCTGGGCTAGCCGAAAATCAAAGTTTATCAGAAGCTTGGTCTAAAATTCCCGAAAAATTAGCCTTTTATGATTACATTGGCAATAATCCGGCAAAAGGGGGATTGTTTAGAGCGGGCTCAATGGACAATGGGGATGGAATAGCTGTTGGTTGGTTAGGACACCCTATCTTTAGAGATAAAGAGGGGCGTGAACTTTTTGTACGTCGTATGCCTACTTTTTTTGAAACATTTCCGGTTGTTTTGGTAGACGGAGACGGAATTGTTAGAGCCGATGTTCCTTTTCGAAGGGCGGAATCGAAATATAGTGTCGAACAAGTAGGTGTAACTGTTGAATTCTATGGTGGCGAACTCAATGGAGTCAGTTATAGTGATCCTGCTACTGTGAAAAAATATGCTAGACGTGCTCAATTGGGTGAAATTTTTGAATTAGATCGTGCTACTTTGAAATCAGATGGTGTTTTTCGTAGCAGTCCAAGAGGTTGGTTTACTTTTGGACATGCTTCGTTTGCTCTGCTCTTCTTTTTCGGACACATTTGGCATGGTGCTAGAACCTTATTCAGAGATGTTTTTGCTGGTATCGACCCAGATTTAGATGCTCAAGTAGAATTTGGAACATTCCAAAAACTTGGAGATCCAACTACAAGAAGACAAGTAGTCTGATACAACATTGTTTTGTTCCTTTTGGACTTGATTTTCTTTTTGTGATTGTAATTTGCCATAGGGAACCGGATAAATCTTGATTTGAATTGCTACCTTTTCTTTTACTCTTGTTCTTTGCTTTTTCTTTATCCGAGAGACGATCCCAAATAAACAGGTATGAAAGCTATAATTGTAAACCACGATCAAATCCATGGAAGCATTGGTTTATACATTCCTCTTAGTTTCTACTTTAGGAATTATTTTTTTCGCTATCTTTTTTAGAGAACCACCTAAAGTTCCAACTAAAAAGACGAAATGATTTTTCATTATCTCAATTGAAGTAATGAGCCTACTAATATTGGTAGGCTCATTACTTCAACTAGTCCCCATGTTCTTCGAATGGATCTCTTAGTTGTTGAGAGGGTTGCCCA